CTAGTAAAAGAATCTCCGTTCCAGAACCGTACGTGAGATTTTCATCTCATACGGCTCCTCCCTTCTGTGCATAGTACTAAGGGGAATAATTCATGTAATCAAAATTTCACTATTCTCATTATGAACTCGCAGGAGCTGGTATTTTTACAAGAAATTTCTAGCCAGCCTTCCCACAAGAGGTTTTTTCTTAACACCAATCTTATTAGTGCTAGATAGAAATGGTAACTCCAAAAATTTCTTTGTACTCAACGCTTACGATTTCCAGGAATTAGTCACTTCAACGGTCTTTGATGGCTATACGGGTACCAAAAGTACGAATGAGATGGATCTTTGTTTTCCCAACCATTCTTTTTAGTCCCGATACCGATAAGGAAAGGATAAAGGGTTCTTTATAACAAAGTTTTTGTGTTGTTGATTCCTAGGTGTAGTGCTTTTTCCCCGATGCCACCTATTGGTACTAAATGAAGTAGGATTGACCTCCAATACAGAACCTATAGATGTAACCTTTCGCTCAATACTAAAATCGATAATTGAAGCATCAAAGGCTGCATCAATCGAGGATACACGACAGAAGGAATTGCTCTATCTCCAAACTTCACCTTCACCAAGCGTAGGTTTCTTTAACTAATTTGTTTTTTTCTATTCCTAACTACGTTCTTTTTCTCGTAAAACTGAGGGGTAAAAAAAACAAGATCAAGAAAAAAACAAGAAAAAAAATCAAATCGCACCATCTCTGTAATAGGTAAATGCCTTTTTTTCTCCTGAAGTTGTCGGAATTATTCGTAATAAAATATTGGCGGCAATTGAAGAGGTCTTATCAATAAAATTTCCATTTATTCGAGATCTAGGCATAATTAGCAATTCATTCTATAATTCTTCTCATCCCCCTTCGGGGAAAATGATCCCACAAAAAAAGGAATTGTACAGTACAAAATAACATAAAAACAGACTAATTGGAAAAAATGTGGTGTCCCCCTTTTGGACAAAGATGAAATGAAATAGTTGAATCAGATTCGATTTCATTCCAATTTCGTAGTATACCAATGACTCTTACTATTTCATCTAAGTTGGATAACCAAGTTCCCTATGGATTTTTATAACTTGAGAAGTTTTTATTTGGTTATGATCCAAAAAGGAAAAAGAATGGAATAATCATTCCATGATAAAATCAAATTCAAATAAAGTAACCATCCTTTTTGTTTGCATAACGTGTATGTGCCACACCATACAATTGAAATAGAAAAATTCATCGGACGATTCATGAATTTTGAATAGATCCATGGGGTAGCTGATGAAAGAAGTTGTTGTTGATAAATAGGAAATTGGAAAAAAAAAAAATTTCTTCTTCTGGAACCATCGGGCGGTCATACCTGTACTACAATTAAGATGAATGACTCGCTATTCATTCGAGTTTTGGTCAAGAATAACATTCTGTAGGAGAGATGGCCGAGTGGTTCAAGGCGTAGCATTGGAACTGCTATGTATACTTTTGTTTACCGAGGGTTCGAATCCCTCTCTCTCCGTTTCTTTTCATTCATCCATGTTACCGACTACAATGTATCAAATCAAATAAGAATTTATATCATTATTCTAAAAGTAAAACCCTTCTTTAAGAGAGATTCTCTATCCCTAATTACATCCCTGTGATAGGTAAAATACAAATAGAAATATCGTATGGATATTGAAAAGAAGAAAAAAGAAAAAGAATCCTATTGCCGATCCATTTGTGATACGTGAATTAGACAGGGCACAAGGTACTCTATTTACTTCAGCGAAAGGAGTCAAAATTGTATGAACCTTGTTATTTTCGTTAGAATCAAGTCTGACGGGAATAATATTCTACGACCAACAACTCATTTATTTTCAGGCCGATCCATTTACTATCTATTATTTGATTTACAAATCCTTTATATTGTAAGGAGTCAATAGTCAAATGGTTTGGCAATTCCCCGTGGGGGGATGAAACAAGATAATTTTGAATCAGAGCTTTCGATCTTTCTTTATCCTTCGTAGTAATAATATCTCGAGGTTTGCAACGATAACTTGGTATATCCACTATACGACCATTAACTAAAATGTGTCTATGGTTAACTAATTGTCTGGCTCCAGGAATGGTCGAAGCCATACCTAATCGAAAAAGGATGTTATCCAAACGCATCTCAAGTAGTTGTAGTAAAACCTGGCCTGTTGACCCTTTGGCTTTTCCAGCAATATGCACATATTTAAGTAATTGTCGCTCTGTCAGACCATAATGAAAACGCAATTTCTGTTTCTCTTCTAAACGAATACGATATTGCGATCTTTTTCCAGAGCGCAATTGGGTTTGAAGATCACTTCTTGATCTGGGTCTTTTACTAGTTAGTCCCGGTAAAGCCCCCAGCCGGCGTATTTTTTTGAAACGAGGTCCTCGGTAACGAGACATATAAAGGCTCCTTTTTGATTCACTTTCATTTGACAAAAAAATCTAAATTCAGACTGAACTAAAGGATAAGCAAAGCGAAACTCAATCTATCAATCTACTAAAGTCCTACAAAACAGAATAGAATAAAAGAAATTTTATCAATATTCGGATTTTTTGCATATATATAGGAAATTCAAGTGAAGGCTACGTTTTCCAATTCCTTCTTTAGAGATCTAATTGTTCTAGTCAACTTTTTTATTCATAGCTATAGCTGAAAGTTACCATGACATAATAGATCGGTGACCCGACATTTAGAGAAAGCGAGAGTATAGATTTTCAATCATGGAAAGAAAAAAATCGATAAAGAAAAAGAGCCGGCTATCGGAATCGAACCGATGACCATCGCATTACAAATGCGATGCTCTAACCTCTGAGCTAAGCGGGCGGATATAAGAGCAATAGTGTATAGGAATACAGAATACAGGAAACTATCGGATCTTAGCTATTACCTAGTGATTCTTCTTCTTTTTTTATTTCATTTATTGATTATTGAAATTTCTTCTATTTCTTAATTTAGAAAATATAAAAGAAAACTATTGAGATCTAGATAAATTAGATATCTAAATAGAAATAGAAATTCAATTCCATATTCATATCTATGATATGAAATAAAATATTAATGAAATTCAAATTTGAAATGAAAAAAAAAGATGAAATTCAAATATCAAATCAAATATTCAATCAAATTCAAACACAAATATTAGATATAAAATTAAAAAATATTCAATTTACAATTGAAATATTCATTCAATTATGAATGAAAGAATTTCAATTCTTACTATTAAGAATATGATTAATATGAAGATGAATATGAAATCAATACAAGAAATCAAATCTGAAATTCAATCTTCAAGAATATTATGATCATTTCATTTTATAATAATTCAAATACTATTCTGAATAATTCATTTATGATCATTAGAATGGTATCATTCTAATCGTGGAACTATAAAACTATACTAGAAATCGAAATTTCGCGTAACGAAACTATCTATATCCTAAATCCTAATAGATAAATAGTGAAAAGAGAATCCTATTCTATTGATTTCTATTCGAGGAAATCAATGACTAAAACTGAGAAAAATTTGGATTCTATCATTATACACAAGAGGACAAAAAAAAGAATCGACCGTTCCACTATTAAAAACTGCACTGTAAAAATGAAGGAGTAGGAAAGGCATAGATATATGTGGGATATATCTATCCATATTGAATTGCGGATACATCAATGATAGAATCATTTCGGATTGAAACAAATAGGGTTCATCCAATAGAGATGAAATGATAGAATATAGAATCAAAGGGTGGGCAAAAAAGAAAATAGCAGCATACACTTTTTCGATATAGGAATCATTACCTAATGAATTCAATAGTGCCAAGATCAATGAAAGAGGTGGATGGAATTTCAACTGGATCCTTGTCTCAAAGCAAAGGGGGATATGGCGAAATTGGTAGACGCTACGGACTTGATTGGATTGAGCCTTGGTATGGAAACCTGCTAAGTGGTAACTTCCAAATTCAGAGAAACCCTGGAACTAAAAATGGGCAATCCTGAGCCAAATCTTTGTTTTTTGAAAAAAAAAAAAAAATGGAAAATTAGAATAAAAGGGGATAGGTGCAGAGACTCAATGGAAGCTGTTCTAACGAATGAAATTGACTACGTTACGTTAAGGATAACCTTATATACCTAATACGTACGTATACATACTGACATAGCAAACGATTAATCACAACCCGAATCTTCTATCGAATCCTATTCTCTATCTCTATATATCAAACTAGAAATCTTCTATTTCTATTATCTATTATATTAGTATATTTAGTATATATATATAATATTAATATAGAATAGATTCGATTAGATTCATAATCTATATATTTATTCATTCTATTATTCTACTATTAAAGAATAAAAGAATATTTCTATATTCTTTCTATATTCTTTATAGGGATCTATAGAAACCCTCTATTTCTATTCTATATTAATTACTATGAATTAGAATGATAGAGATCAAAAAATCTATGAAAAATTGAAGAATTATTGTGAATCAATTCCAATTGAAGTTGAAAAAAGAATCGAATTCGAATATTCAGTGATCAAATGATTCATTCCAGAGTTTGATAGATCTTTTGAAGATTAATCGGACGAGAATAAAGAGAGAGTCCCATTTTACATGTCAATACCGACAACAATGAAATTTATAGTAAGAGGAAAATCCGTCGAATTTGAAAATCGTGAGGGTTCAAGTCCCTCTATCCCCAAGAAAAAGCCCATTTTACTTCCTCACTCTTTATTTATCCTCATCCTCTTTTTCATCAGAGGTTCAGTTCAAACAAAATTAAATATCTTTATCATTTCATTCACTCTGTTCTTTCACAAATGGATCCAAATAGAAATCCTCGTATCTTCTTCCAATCAAATTTCATTTGTATAGTACGATACCTGTACAAATGAACATATATGTTCAAGGAATCTCTGTTATTGAATCATTCACAGTCCATATCATTATTACAAAGAAAGTCTTCTTTTTGAAGACCT